GTCCCAGGAGTCCTTTTCCCGCGCTTGCTTCCGCTGGAAAAAAATTCGAGTTTTCTATCAACAAAACAGAATACTATATTTCAATTCTCTTGTCGATCAGGCGACACCCGGATTTGAACTGGGGAAAAAGGATTTGCAGTCCCCCGCCTTACCACTCGGCCATGTCGCCAAAACGATAGAAAAAAAAGATATGGGAATACCCCGGCCTCTCAAAAAAGGGGTCGTGGGTTCTAAACTTCTTTTTTTTATGTGTTTGTATTTTTAATTCCGTTTCTTTAATCCCATTCTTCAAAGAGCCCCCTCCCTTTTTTCTTTTCTATTGAAAAAAAAAAACACAAACAAACGTACACCTTCAGTCAGTCACAAAAGCAAAAATTTCGAGACAAATTGCAACCGTTAATTACAAATTCCTGAAGAATTCTTGAATTTGAATCTAAAAAGGTTTTTTTTCTTTATTTTAATGAGATAAAAATTTGAATGAGATAAAAAAATCGAAATTGATACATAACTAATCAATATTGCTTTTTTTTTAATCCTTCTTCATTTCAATTATAACAGCAACTGTCAATATATGTAAACCCTAGAACATAAATTTTTATTGTTACACGGATATTATCTAATCTGGTATCTTATCCATATATATATAATACCTATCCTATCGGAAATTTTCAAGAAACTCTTGTGCTTCCATTTTTTTTTTTTACAATTTTTCATTAATTAAATAGGTTAAATAGATTGAATAGAAAAAAATTTAACACGACATGTGCAGTCCCGAACGGCAATAAAGTAAGAGACATATATAGATAGTTATAGCTGGAGTTAGATCTGTGCATGTTTAATAAATACAAGCCTTATTACGTACAGTAATCGTATTCGCAAATTCTAAAAAAAAAAATAGGTAAAAATATCTCTCTTCTTTGTGAATTCGAATTCTTTTTTGAACAATTGAAAAGGTTAAGTGCTAAAAAAATCAATTCGATATTGTTTCTGATTATTAGATTAGATCTTTATCTCATCGAGCTGAGCAAATCCCGAATTCATTTTTTTGGTATCCAATCAAATTGGAATATGTAATATCATAATAATAATAATCGAAATGGAATTCATTTTTTGTTTTGATATTCTTAAAAATACCCCGAAGTCTAGGTGGAATTTTTCAATTCATTTCCATTTCTATTAGAATTTAGATTCTATCTCTTTGTTTTATTGCAAATTCCAATTGGAGTATATAATTCGATTTATTTTTCATAATAGGTATTTCATGGTAGACGGAGTTAGGTAAAATTTCATGTGATTCAGTAAAAAGAACAGAAGTTCCATTATTGCTAAATCTATTCATGTGATTCGATGAAGAGTGACAGCAAATCGCGGGATATTTTCTATAAAATAAATAAATGGGAAAATTGAAAATGCTTGGAGTTGAAAATGAGGGAATGTCTACACTACCTGGGTTGAATCAAATCCAATTTGAAGGATTTTGTAGATTCATTGATCAGGGCTTAACAGAAGAACTTTTTAAGTTTCCTAAAATTGAAGATACAGATCAAGAAATTGAATTTCAATTATTTATGGAAACATATCAATTGGTAGAACCCTCAATAAAAGAAACAGATGCCGTATATGAATCACTTACATATTCCTCTGAATTATATGTATCTGCGGGATTAATTTGGAAAAACAGTAGGAATATCCAAGAACAAACAATTTTTATTGGAAACATTCCTCTAATGAATTCTCTGGGAACTTCTATAGTAAATGGAATCTACAGAATTGTAATCAATCAAATATTGCAAAGTCCTGGTATTTATTACCGGTCAGAATTGGACCATAACGGAATTTCGGTCTATACAGGCACAATAATATCAGATTGGGGAGGAAGATTAGAATTAGAGATTGATCGAAAAGCAAGGATATGGGCTCGTGTAAGTAGAAAACAGAAAATATCTATTCTAGTTCTATCATCAGCTATGGGTTCAAATTTAAGCGAAATTTTAGAGAATGTTTGCTACCCTGAAATTTTCTTGTCTTTTTTTAATGATAAGGAGGAAAAGAAAATAGGGTCAAAAGAAAATGCCATTTTGGAGTTTTATCGACAATTTGCTTATGTAGGTGGAGATCCAACATTTCCTGAATCTTTATGTACGGAATTACAAAAAAAATTTTTTCACCAAAGGTGTGAATTAGGAGAGATTGGTCGACGAAATATGAACCAAAGACTGAATCTTGATATACCTCATAACAATACATTTTTGTTACCACGAGATATATTGACAGCTACGGATCATTTGATTGGAATGAAATTTGGAATGGGTACTCTTGACGATATGAATCATTTGAAAAATAAACGTATTCGTTCTGTAGCAGATCTATTACAAGATCAATTTGGGTTGGCCATGGTTCGTTTAGAAAATATAGTTAGGGGAACCATAAGCGGAGCAATTAAATATAAATTGATACCGACTCCTCAGAATTTGGTAACTTCAACTCCATTAACAACCAC